AACACAATTATAGCTAAACTTAGAGGTCAAAAAAAATCTAGTGGAATAAACGAAATCGGTAAAAAAACCCCTCGATGGTCATACAAATTAATCAATGAGTTACACCAAAATTTAAAAAAACGACGAAAAGAACAAGGCATAATACAAGGGCTGGGGCACCAGCTTCGAACAAGAAAATTCAAACATATAGATTTTTTAAATCGTTCGACACGAACTTTAGAAACTTTGAAGAAGTCTAATTTAAATAATAATAATTCTAATATTGATAAAAAATTTAATAAAGATTTGGGTTTTATAAGTTATTTGGAAGAACCAGATTTTCGTCGATCCGTAATCAAAGGATCTATGCGCGCTCAAAGGCGTAAATTGGTTATTTGGGGACTGTATCAAGGAAATCCTCATTCCCCGCTTTTTTTGGAAAAAAAGCAAGATTTTCCTTTTCCTATATCGGACCTAATCAAACTTTTTTTTAATATTAAAGATCGGTTGGGTAAAAAGTCAGAATTCGAAATTTTAAATAAAAAATCCCCCCCAAAAAGAAACAGCCAGGAAGACGTAATGGAATTCTGGGAAACCATTCCACATGGACACAAAACAAGAGGTATTCTGTTACTAGCTCAATCAACTTTTAGAAAATATATTAAATTACCTTTTTTAATAATAGCTAAGAATATTGTCCGTATTTTATTATGGCAATCTCCGGAATGGTCTGAGGATTTCCAAGATTTGAATAGAGAAATTTATCTAAAATGCAGTTCTAATGGTCTTCAATTCTCCAAAACAAAATTTCCGAAAAATTGGTTAAGCGGAGGTTTTCAGATAAAAATCCTATATCCTTTTCATTTGAAACCTTGGCACAGATCTAAGCAAGGACTCTATGATTCTGATAGAGATCTAAAGCAACAAGAGGATTTTGATTCTTGTTTTTTAACAATTTTGGGAATGGAAACGGAATATCCTTTTGGTTCTCCTCGAAAAACACCTTCCTTTTTTGAACCCATTTTAAAAGATATAGACTATAAAGTCGAAATAAGAAAATTCAATTTTAGAGTTCGAAGAATTTTAAAAAAAATAAAAAAGAAAGAAGCAAAAGCATTTTTCTTTATAAAACAAATAATAAAAGAACTTTTAAAAGGAAATAAAATTCCATTATTTATACCGAGAGAAATATATGAATCAAGTGAAACTCAAACAGAAAAGGATTCCATAATCAGTAATCAGAGAATTGATGAATCACTTAGTCAAATTCAATCTACAGGTTGGACAGATTATTCACAGGCAGAAGAAGAAATGAAACATAGGATTGATAGAAAAAACACAATCAAAAATGAAATAGAAATAATGAAAAAAAATAAAAAAAAAGTAACGTCAGGAATCAAAAAAAAGAAAAATAATAATGCAGAATCATCTTTCAAAATTTTGAAAATATTTAAAATAAAAAATATTGAATTATTAATTAAATTTTTCATTGAAAAAATATACATAGATATCTTTCTATGTATCATTAATATGCGCAGAATCCCTCTACAACTTTTTCTCGAATCCACAAAAAAAATTATTGATAATGATAAATACATTAACAATAATGAAACAAATCCAGAAAGGATTAATAAAACAAAACAAAATAAAATTGACTTTATTTTGTCTATGACTATAAAAAGGGCTTTTGATAATCTTAGAAATAGTAAGCGGAAGTCAGATATTTTTTTTGATTTATCTTACTTGTCACAAAAATATGTATTTTTCAAATTATCACAAACGCAAATTATTAACTTCAATAAGTTAAGATCTATTCTTCAATATAATGGACCGTCTTTTTTTCTTAAGACTGAAATAAAGGATTTTTTTGGAAGACAAGGAATATTTCATTCCGAATTAAGACATAATAAACTTCCAAATTATGGAATGAATCCATGGAAAAACTGGTTAAGAGGTCATTATCAATACGATTTATCTCAGATTACATCGTCTAGATTAATCCCCAAAAAATGGCGAAATAGAATAAACCGATTCCAGACGTCTCAAAATAAAGATTTAAACAAATTGTATTCCTCGGAAAAAGACCAATTACTTGATTCAAAAAAAAAACAAAATTCGAAAGTCTATTTATTACCAAATAAAGAGGATAATTTAAAAAAAAACTATAGATATGATCTTTTATCAGATAAATATATTCATTCTGAAACTAAAAATAACTACTATATTTATAGATCATCATTAGAAACAAATAATAACCAAGAAAATTCCACTAGAAATAAAGAAAAATTTTTTAGCATACTCAAGAATATTCCTAGCAAGAATTATTTAGGAAAAGGCGATATTTTATATATGGAAAAAAATAAAGATAGAAAATTTTTGTATAAAATTAATAAAAATATTAAGGTTGAACCTAATAAGGACCAAATAAAGGATAAAATTCATAATAATGGTCTTTTTTATCTTCCGATTGATTCAAAAATAAATTACAAAAAGGTATTTTTTGATTGGATGGGAATGAATG